AAGAGGAGGTTTTTTTTCGATAAAAAAGAGCAATAAAGAGCAATATGAATTCATTTTTATATAAAATTGGATTCTCTTATCTCATAAAGACAAAACCATATTTTCAATTCAAATTCAAGAATTGTTCAGGAATTAATAATTAACGGTTCCATTTTTGCGTTTGTCGCTGAAAGTCCACTTTTTTTTTCAATACAAAAACAAGGGGGGGGTTTCTCATATATTTCTTTTTTTTTTTCATTTTGGCGGCATGGCCGAGCGGTAAGGCGGGGGACTGCAAATCCTTTTTCCCCAGTTCAAATCCGGGTGTCGCCTGATCTGATCGACAAGATAATTAAACTGTTTTGTTGATAGAAAACTTGCATTGCATGGGGGGGGGGTTGCTCTCTAAAATAAAGCTTTGCGTCACTAATTCAAGGAAAGATTCTAGTAGTGAAAAGGAATCGATAAATCTTGAGATGATAGTCCTTTCACCCCATTACTACTGTAGTGTCCATCTAGTCTACTGAGCGGGTCTTGAATTAGATTGGATAAGTATGTATAGGTCGAACAGAGAGAATCTAATTCTATTTTTAGTTGGAGAAGAGGCAGAAGAAACCTTGCATACAGACTCATGAAAGTATATGAACGTTCTGGCAGTTATTCAATATTAGTTAGATTGAATACCTAATTTAGATTGAATAGCTAATTGGCTTTCTTTTTTATAATTTATATTATTATTTAATATAAATATAATCCATTTTTTTAATTTTCGGTAACCTCTATAGTCGAAGAAAGAGTTTAATAGACTTTCTTCTGATTGTTTTCGAGAATGAATTGAGAGACAGTAAGGATTAGATCAAATAGAAATAAGAAAGAGTATGCAAAGTAATCAGTCTTGATTCTATATATATAGATTTTCATTAAAATGAGGGGAAATAAAAACATAGGTCTTTGTATTGTTACCTGTTAGTAACAAAAATATCCTTAATACTTCCAAGGAAGTTTCCGAATATTTTGTTTATCCGTAATGTTTTCCGATTCTACTAGAAATCAGCTAAGAACTTGTTAGACGTTCTAATTGGATTTGTTAGATTGTTTCGTTAATCGTGTTAGCACAGAATCCCTTTTTGACTCTGTACCAGTGATTCCACTATTATTCTAGTTATAGGATTATTAGTGATTAATACAATACAAAAAAAAAGAAAACACGAAGAATTAGTGAACAATACTGAAATAATTCCTTCATATTGATATTGTTGATATAGATAGGAGACAAAATTGACATGGATATAGTGAGTCTTGCTTGGGCTGCTTTAATGGTAGTTTTTACATTTTCCCTTTCTCTCGTAGTATGGGGAAGAAGTGGACTTTAATGGTACTACTTAATTTAGTTAAGGGATCAAACTGTATCAATTGTTTTATAGCTGAGTTCTGATATTTTTTTTTACTATTGAATTTAAGTATTCAATTATATCTTCATTATCGGAATTCTATTGTATTCGAGTGGTGTAATGTATTCTAGGCATAATATAGAAATAAAAAATACTCTTTCAATCAAACAACAAATATTTGAATTATTCCCATGTTTGTGTCAAGGGGATAAAAAAAGTACGAAATTTATTCCTATTACAACCGAATTCTTACTAAGATCTCTTTGAACTGGCTCTTACCAAAGTTATATATCGAAAATAAGGAACCACGGAACCCCTCTTCTTAATCTAACACCATTCCTTTTCTTTTTTTTTTTTCAAAAAAAAAAAGAGAAAATAAATAGTATAGTTATGTTATTTGTTATAAAGCAGATACACAATTTCGATAGGAAACAAAATCGACATAGGAGTTGTCTAACGAGATACTACACATAATAAGATGTTGGCCTTGCTTTAGGTGAATACCATATTACGTATTTACCTTACCACTTGCTTTTTTTTTTATTTTTGGTTCGAAATTGGATTTATGTTATGCTTTCTTTATTGAACTTCATTTGCAATCATGGTTAAAATATTAAAAATAGGTTGGGTTTTACCACCAATCTTTTCGAAATAGGGAAAAAAACTTTTCATTTTAATAGAAACCTCGGATCATCTGTTAACTATTTAATAACAACTATTTAATCAATTACTTCTCGGAAATGCTAAAAATATTACTTTATTTTCTTATACCGGGATTGGTATTAAAATCTAATCGTAATACCATAAATTCGAATCGGAAAAATAAGAGTTGCTTTTGGATTATTATAGATTGATTTGAACCAATACAAATCAAATAGATGAAACAAAGAAGAAATTGGGGATACTATGCTATATACATTACATATAATGTAATTGAGATTCTATATATGAATAAGATAATATATATGAATATACATATTGTATATTGATCCATATTTTTTTATAAAGTCAAACTTTTTTTTTACACTACAATAATAGATAAATAATATGGTAGAAAGAAATCGATTTTTTTCTACCATATTATACAGATTTCATAGAATTCTGTTGATTCTAGTCCGATTATTTCATTTTCACCTTAAGACCACAAAACAAAAATGGAATTTTTGTTTTTTTTCATTCATTGCATTGACATGAATTAAGAAGTCATGTTTAAGTAAAATTAGTCACTTTGACTTACTGTTTTTACGTAAATTATAAGTAAAAAGGCAGTAGGAACTAGAATGAACAGTGCAGTAGCAATAAATGCAAGAATATTTACTTCCATAATCTCTATGCTTTATTTCTCTTTTTTTTTCCAATAAAAAACTAGGGATTTAATCCCATATAGATGATAAATCTTTTGTCGGTAAATTCAATGATAGAAATTACATCTTGATGATATCAAATGGGATCAATATTATGAATAACAATATCTGAGCTATAAAATCGATTAATCGTCGAGAATTGAATAGTATAACATAGGAAGATCTTTTATCCATACCCAATTACAATAATTTTGTTTCCAATGCAATCCTCCGTATTCTTTTTTTTTTTTTACTTTATTTCACTTTAATATGAAGGTTCCGACAAAGAAAGAAAAAAGGATGGATCCCTGTTAGGAATGATATTTTGTTTGTTATTTTGATTTTATTCCCTTTCACACACGAAATGAATTGCTGTCTTTTTTTATTTGTATCCATCGGGACTGACGGGGCTCGAACCCGCAACTTCCGCCTTGACAGGGCGGTGCTCTGACCAATTGAACTACAATCCCAGGGAAAAGGGCGTACAGCATAGATATTCTTATGATTTCATTCAAACCCCTTCTTTTTTGATTAGAATCGTTTGCTGTAACTGACAGAGGCGGGACTTATATATATTGATATATATCAATACGCACTTTTTTTAGGGAGATCGACACGGATTACTCGTAATCCGTTCGTTATTGCCAAATCAATTGAAAAATGAATCAATCAATAAAATAAAAAACAAAGACTCTTTTTTATTTACTTTTATCTTTTTCTTTAACCCTTTCCTTAGACTTTATACTTACAGATCCTGATATGAATCTAGATCATTAGCAAGATTCGAACTTATGAAATATGGATTTCATTGTAGAATTTCATTCTACAATATGGTAAAAAAAAAAGCGCTAGAGATTTGTCATATTTTATTTTCTTCCGTATCCGAGCACATAGGCCATTTCCGAAGAACAACAAATGGGTTATATCATTTCATGGTGGATCGTAAAATTATTGGGCCGAGCTGGATTTGAACCAGCGTAGACATATTGCCAACGAATTTACAGTCCGTCCCCATTAACCGCTCGGGCATCGACCCAGGAAGAATCCATTTTATTCTTTTTTGATAATCCATGATCAACTTCCTTTCGTAGTACCCTACCCCCAGGGGAAGTCGAATCCCCGTTGCCTCCTTGAAAGAGAGGTGTCCTGGACCACTAGACGATGGGGGCCCACTTTCCCGACCACCATTATACTATGTTCATAGTATAACATAGTCTTTTTTTTGTCAATAATAGATTGGAATGATATGATTCGATCAGAAGGATCTTTCCATTTTTTCAAAATTCCATACCATAGAATTTTTTGGTTCATCATTCGATTTCGAAATTGTTCATTCCAATCGCCAATCCAATCTATAATTCCAAAAGGAAAAAAGGATAAGTATTGCGAAAGAAAGATAGGATCCTTTCAGAGAATAATTGATTTGCTGGAAAAGGCGGGAGTTAAAATATCATTTCTTTCACTTTTATTCATTGTTAAGATTCGGTAGGTATATCTCTATCTCATCCTAAACCGGAAAAAAACGAAAATAAATTTGGAAATCGGGTAGAAGGATAAAGATCAACAAGTTATTGAAATTTTTTTTTCCAATAAAGAATGAAGTGGTTGAAAAACAGGAAAATTGAAATCCATTTTTCAATGATTCGATAAAATATTTGAATTGGTGGGTACATGTATCAATACAATACTCAATACAATGAATTTCGTTATGATGAGGATGAATTCAATTCGAATCGGTTTTGTGAAAAAATGCATTCCATTGATATTTATCAAATCGAATATCAATAAACCTTTTCATTAACTATACTCTATTCACTAGGTAAATAAATTTTTTTGTTCCTTAATGAGTCGCTATGTAGATAATATCTATCTATATGGAGATAATATCTATCCATATGTGCATATATTCTAATCTTATCTATATAAGAAGTATACGCAGTCACAAATATATGTACTAGACTCATATTGGCTAATTCATGAATAAGGAATTGAATTAAGCGGAGCCCTTTTAACTCAGTGGTAGAGTAACGCCATGGTAAGGCGTAAGTCATCGGTTCAAATCCGATAAGGGGCTTTGTACCGTTTTTTTTCATAAAACTCCAGCTGTAGTATTCGTATTTGAAGGAAGAATAGATATTTTTTTTTTATAAATAAAAAAAACTAAGGAATCGTAGAATTCTCATTAGAAAATGGAATTTTGAATTCTAATAAGTTATTGTTATCATTCTAATGAATGATAATATAGTAAACTAATTCTAGTTAGAAAGTCGAATATTTAGTCTCTTTT